GATTCCCCAAGTTATTAATAGAAGACAGGACTCGAAGAATCGAAGAATTACAGATGAATGTACAAAAAGAACTCAATTGTGTAAACCGAAAACTCAACATTGCTATTAGAAGAATTTCAAATCCTTATGGGCACCCCAATATTCTTGCAGAATTTATAGCCGGACAATTAAAGAATAGAGTTTCATTTCGCAAAGCAATGAAAAAAGCTATTGAATTAACTGAACAGGCAGGTACAAAAGGAATTCAAGTACAAATTGCAGGGCGTATCGACGGAAAAGAAATTGCACGTGTTGAATGGATCAGAGAAGGTAGGGTTCCTCTACAAACCATTCGAGCTAAAATTGATTATTGTGCCTACGCAGTTCGAACTATCTATGGGGTATTAGGCATCAAAATTTGGATATTTGTAGACGAGGAATAATAAGAACTTACTTTACTTGTATTTAGTTCTATCTGGTGATAAAACAAAAAAAGGCAAACTCTTTCATTCCTTTTCTGTTAAATAAAAAAAAAAAATGAACAATTCTATAAGGTTGAATAAAAATTCGATTAATCGTTTGATATAATTGCTATGCTTAGTGTGTGACTCGTTGGTTTTTTTAGGATTATAGGATTCAACAAAATCGACCGGCCCGTAGTACGAACTGATAACTATAGAACTAATAATCAACTCATCGCTTCGCATTATCTGGATATAAGGAACCAGTCAAGATATGATATATGAGTCATATCATTGTAGCAACTGAAATCTTTTTTGCATAAACACAAAAGAAAAACCAATCTGATTATGAGTTGTAAAGCAATAAAAGTATACAGATAAATGGAAGGGTGAGAGAAAGATAGGAAAAGAAATATCAATGATATATAATTCCAATATGTAAGGTCTATGAGTCATCTCATATAAAGGGAATGTAATAAAGCATCAATACTGATTGATCCATAATTAGACAAATCGGTGCATAGAAGAAAAAATCAAGAGCCCTGAGCCAATAAAGACTGAGAAGGTTGACTCAAGAAAAAAATTTCATTCATTAATAAATTTCATTTAAGGGCTCCGTTGTAGAATTCAGACCTAACCATTAATCGAGAAGTGGTGGGGACGACAGAACCTGTGAATGCATAAGATTCTATTGAAAACGAATCCTAATGATTCATTGGGTAGGATGGCGGAACGAACCAGAAACCTATTCATTTATTCTGAGAGGTCATGTCATAGACTAATCTTACAATTGAATGTTGAAAGAGTAAATATTCGCCCGCGAATTTTTTTTTATTTCTAAATTTTACTAAATTTTAGTCGATTCGATATGATAATACAAAGGAAAAAGAAAATAAAGATTCATTATAACGTTATATAAAAACGACATTATCTATAAATAGAAGACGTGTTTAATTATATATTAAAACACAAAAAATTTAAAATTTATAATAGATATAGATTAGATAAAATTTAAAAGAATACCACGATTCCGTATATTATTCACCGTGTATATTATTTTTTAATTGTTTAATTCGCGAGGAGCTGGATGAGAAGAAACTCTCATGTCCAGTTCTGTAGTAGAGATGGATGGAATTGATAAACAACCATCAACTATAACCCCAAAAGAACCAGATTCCGTAAACAACATAGAGGAAGAATGAAAGGAATATCTTATCGAGGCAATCGTATTTGCTTCGGTAGATATGCTCTTCAAGCGCTTGAACCCGCTTGGATCACATCTAGACAAATAGAAGCAGGGCGGCGAGCAATGACACGAAACGCACGCCGCGGTGGAAAAATATGGGTACGCATATTTCCAGACAAACCCGTTACAGTAAGACCTACAGAAACACGTATGGGTTCGGGTAAAGGATCTCCCGAATATTGGGTAGCTGTTGTTAAACCCGGTAGAATACTTTATGAAATGAGCGGAGTAGCAGAAAATATAGCCAGAAGGGCAATTTCAATAGCGGCATCCAAAATGCCTATACGAACTCAATTCATTCTTTCGGGATAGGGATGTAGAAACAAAGGAAAGGGGTCTTTTGTATGAAAAAAAAAAAAAATTGCAGGTTTTTTGTTTTGAAAAAATAATATTTCTTTTTTTTTTATTTAGACCCTTGCATTGAAAACAAAAAAAATCGATAAAAAAACGATATGATTCAACCTCAAACCCATTTGAATGTAGCGGATAACAGCGGAGCCCGAGAATTGATGTGTATTCGAATCATAGGAGCTAGTAATCGACGATATGCTCATATTGGTGACGTTATTGTTGCTGTAATCAAGGAAGCCGTACCAAATACACCTCTAGAAAGATCAGAAGTAATCCGAGCTGTAATTGTACGTACTTGTAAAGAACTCAAACGCGACAACGGTATGATAATACGATATGATGACAATGCTGCAGTTGTTATTGATCAAGAAGGAAATCCTAAAGGAACCCGAATTTTTGGCGCGATCGCCCGGGAATTAAGACAGTTAAATTTCACTAAAATAGTTTCATTAGCACCCGAAGTATTATAAGGGAAGGCCGTAATATAGTTATAGTATTTGGTATTTGAATGAAACCGATTAATTAGTAGATTTTTTATATATCACGTATATACCTTTAATAATTCAGAAATAAAGATAAATAAAAAAAGAAAAAGAGCATGTTGATTATATCAAAATTTGGGGGCAACAAAAATCTTAGTTTATCATGAGTAAAGACACTATTGCTGACATAATAACCGCTATACGAAATGCTGACATGAATAAAAAAAGAACAGTTCGAATACCATCTACTAACATCACTGAAAATATTGTTAAAATCCTTTTACAAGAAGGTTTTATTGAAAACGTGAGAAAACATCAGGAAAGCAATAAATATTTTTTGGTTTTAACACTACGACATAGAAGAAATAGAAAAGGATCGTATAGAACTGTTTTAAATTTAAAACGGATCAGTCGACCCGGTTTACGAATATATTCTAACTATCAAAAAATTCCTAGAATTTTAGGCGGAATGGGGATTGTAATTCTTTCTACTTCTCGAGGTATAATGACAGACCGAAGGGCTCGAATAGAAGGAATCGGCGGAGAAATTTTGTGTTATATATGGTAATCTTTCTGATAGACGAATTATACGCAGAACTTTCATATTTGTGAAAAAGAGAAAGGACAACTTTATAATATTACCCCTCTTACATTAGTTGATACTTCAAAGCGGTTTTACCTGGAATGAAACAAAAAAAAAGATTCATGAGGGTTTAATTACTGAACAACTTACCAATGGTATGTATCTTCCGGGTTCGTTTAGATTTGAGATAATGCAAATATGATTCTGGCTTTTGTTTCGGAAAGGATTCGACGTTGGTTTATACGTATACTACCAAGAAATAGAATAAAAATTGAGGTAAGTCCTTATTTAAACCAAAGGACGTATAGTTTATAGACTCCAAAGCAAAGACTCGAATTATTCGGTGGTTTTTTGAATTTCAACATTCTTTCGTGGGGATACAATTCGAAGTTAAAAATTTCAAGAAACTTATTTTCTTCCAATAAATAGTAAGAAAAGGAATGACAAATATGAAAATAAGGGCCTCTGTTCGTAAAATTTGTGAAAAATGTCGATTGATCCGTAGGCGGGGACGAATTATAGTAATTTGTTCCAACCCGAGACATAAACAAAGACAAGGCTAATCTTTCTAAAGCAAAAAAGACTCTAGAAATCAAAAGTAACCGATGTACAGATGTACAAATAAATAAGTAAAAAAAAAATAAGGATACGTTTTGACATGAAATGGATATATCCATATATCTCTGACTTATATTTATGAGATGATAAAATATGGCAAAACCTATACCAAAAATTGGTTCACGTAGAAATAGACGTATTGGTTCACGTAAGAATGCGCGTAGAGTACCAAAGGGAGTTATTCATGTTCAAGCAAGTTTCAATAATACGATTGTGACTGTTACAGATGTGCGGGGTCGAGTAATTTCTTGGTCCTCCGCCGGGGCTTGTGGATTCAAGGGTACAAGAAGAGGTACACCATTTGCCGCTCAAACCGCAGCAGGAAATGCTATTAGGACAGTAGTGGATCAAGGTATGCAACGAGCAGAAGTCATGATAAAAGGCCCGGGTCTCGGAAGAGATGCGGCATTAAGAGCTATTCGTAGAAGTGGTATACTATTAAGTTTCATACGCGATGTAACCCCTATGCCACATAATGGCTGTAGGCCCCCTAAAAAAAGGCGTGTGTAAAAATAAACATTGAAGAGATTTCAAGAGAAATAAATAATTCAATGATTTGATCAAATAATATACTATGGTTCGAGAGAAAGTAACAGTATCTACTCGGACACTACAGTGGAAGTGTGTTGAATCAAGAGCAGACAGTAAGCGTCTTTATTATGGACGCTTTATTCTGGCCCCACTTATGAAAGGTCAAGCGGATACAATAGGAATTGCGATGCGAAGAGCTTTGCTCGGAGAAATAGAAGGAACATGTATCACACGCGCAAAATCTGAGAAAATACCACATGAATATTCTACCATAATAGGTATTCAAGAATCCGTACATGAAATTTTAATGAATTTGAAAGAAATTGTATTGAGAAGTAATCTATATGGAACTCGTAACGCGTCTATTTGTATCAAGGGTCCTGGATATGTAACTGCTCAAGACATTATCTTACCACCTTCTGTGGAAATCGTTGATAATACACAGCATATAGCTAACCTAACGGAACCAATTAATTTGTGTATTGAATTACAAATTGAGAGGAATCGCGGATATCGTATAAAAACGCCAAATAACTTTCAAGACGGAAGTTATCCTATAGATGCTGTATTCATGCCTGTTCGAAATGCGAATCATAGCATTCATTCTTATGTGAATGGGAATGAAAAACAGGAGATACTTTTTCTCGAAATATGGACAAATGGAAGTTTAACTCCTAAAGAAGCACTTCATGACGCCTCCCGGAATTTGATTGATTTATTTATTCCTTTTTTACATGCAGAAGAAGAAA